AAATCGAATTAGTAAACATAAATATACAACTCACTATATACAATCTAGAGTAATAGCAAAAAAGATTATGGTTAGAGAGTTGTAAAATTAAAAAGGAAAGAGATCGAAAAGATCTTTTTCCTAAAATTTATGGTTGGTATACTTATATCATACTTGTCCTGAATAAATATTCGTTTTATATTGGTCAACCAACCCGAATATTTCATATTCAGAGTCATAATTTGAATAAGAATTCTTGCGGTTTACGGCACGTTAATGTTATTTAAATAAAAAATAAGGGGGATTTTATATAGTTATAGAAGAATTCCCCTTTCAGTTCACTTTCTTCGTCGATTGACCAAAATGAAATTTTCATAAAGTTTCATAAATAATAAATTACATGAACTCAGATCAATCAAATAATGATATTTTTATCCAAAAATTCGGTTAAATCAATTTGTCGATTTAGATTCTATCCGTGCGGGATAAGGATAAATAAAAAAGAAGGTAGAGAAGAACTTACAAAAAGGGGTATTCAGAAAAAATAGGTTGGTTCGGATCGGAGAGGGTAGTTGAACTAGGTATATGTAATTGAATAACTATACTATAAAGTCAACTTTTTTTGATGCACTATTCTTGAATCCGAGTGAATCTAACTCTAAGTAAGATGAATGAAGAGTTGGTTTACGTTATAGAAGAAAGACATGTAATGTATATGTGATATTAAATATTGACTAGTTAGATATGAACTAAAGATATATTTAAATTGCCCTACATAGTGTAAATTTAGATGGGGATTGCAATAGGAGTCCTTGCGTCTCATCTGTGACTGTGAGTTGAATGAATAAACAGATGAAATGAAATCAATAAAAATATCGAAGAATTCAAAGAATGGTTCGGAACAAAGAAATGGATGAACGAAAGTAAAGTTGTAGGTATTTACAAAGAAATCCTCTGTCGATAGGAACTAAAAAAGAGATCTTGAAGTAACTATTTTATTTTACTTCAACTTTCAACTGGACGAATCGTAATGATAGAATAATTAAGTTCTAATTTATCAGCTGATTGTATCATTAACCATTTATTTTTTTGGTATGAGGAACTTATCATGAATCCACTGATTTCTGCCGCTTCCGTTATTGCCGCTGGATTGGCTGTAGGACTTGCTTCTATTGGACCTGGAGTTGGTCAAGGTACTGCTGCGGGCCAAGCTGTAGAAGGTATTGCGAGACAGCCCGAGGCAGAGGGAAAAATACGAGGTACTTTATTGCTTAGTCTAGCTTTTATGGAAGCTTTAACAATTTATGGCTTGGTTGTAGCATTAGCACTTTTATTTGCGAATCCTTTTGTTTAATCTTATAAATATGAAAAATATTTATTTTTCATATTTTATTGCCTTGGACTTGTCATTGGCTTTTTCTAATTATATGAAGATTTCATTCCTACAATTTCTTATTCGTTGAGAGATAAGGAATTAGCATACCGACTCGCTTTCACCCTTCCCCTTCGTAACGCAGTCCAAAGACGACCTTTTTGGTTTAGGAAGGATTCCAACAAAAGGGTAATTGACCATTTTTAAATCGAATCTTTTTTGACTCGATTTAAAAATAGGCAATTTAAAAATAGGAAAATTTATAAAAAAAAAGAACTCAGTTCTTTTTGTATAACTTTTGTATAACCTCGCCCCGTCCTTTTTTTTTAGTCTATCTATAAGAGGAGATCATATGAAAAATGTAACCGATTCTTTCGTTTCTTTGAGCCACTGGCCGTCCGCCGGGAGTTTCGGGTTTAATACCGATATTTTAGCAACAAATCTAATAAATCTAAGTGTAGTGCTTGGGGTATTGGTTTTTTTTGGAAAGGGAGTGTGTGCGAGTTGTTTATTTCAAGAATAGGCTGGATCCAACCAGCTGTACTTTTTCCGTTATAACTAGGAAAGAAAGGTACATGATCTCACGAATGACTTCTGAATTAACTAATAAATCATATGTAAGAACCATAGCATTTCGCGATTCGTTGGTAAATAAACTTTGATTCTCTATCAACCAATAATAATGTGGGACCATTAAATATGGTTAAAGCTAAATCGTTTGAAGTTCAGACACAGCATGGTACTCTTTCTACCACTATAGTAATATAGAGATGTTTTCAAAATGAATAGTTTATCTATATAGAACACTCATATGGATAAAATTTTTTGAAACCACCCTATTAGAATCTAAAATTATAAAAGGGGGGATGAAATCCCTTTTTTATCCAATCCAATGCTGAATCGACCACCTATGTATTGTGTATAAAGAAAGAAACACTTTTTGGATTTGAAAAAAAAAAAAGAAACAACTTTGTTGACAATTACATATTTTTGTTTAGTCAGAAGAGTCCTCCGACTATTTTTGTTTTGGATGAGTTATTAGTTTCGACATTTTTTTGGAATATGAAGAGAGAATAGAGGATAGGCTCATTACATTCAAAAAAAGGTATGGGATTTTACCATAAGTAATTTTACCATAAGTAATTGAGC